AGAATCAGAGAAATCGGACCAAGTCGACTTACTGATAGGATGCCCTAATGCGTTACAAAACCGCGCCTTAGTCAATGATCCAATCAGATGAATAATTGGAACGGTCGTATCGACCTTCTTCATAGAATTATCTATTAGAAATGAATTTTCTAGCATTTGACTCCGTACCAACAAAGAATTTAGTCGCACACCGGAAAGATAGCCCAGAAAGTTAATAGCGTACTTGCCTAAGTATAAGTGGTTTAGCTGAACCCTTCCTGGTTGAGAAGACGCGTGAAAATGCCATTGCCATAAACCGACAAGGTAATATTTCCATTTATTCATCAGAAGAGGCGTATCCTTTGAAGCCAAAATGGATTTTCCTTGATATCTAACATAATGCATGAAAGGATCCTTGACCAACCCTAAGATGTCCTGAAAATCTTTAGCAAAGACTTCGACAAGATGTTCGACTTTTCCATAGAAATACGTTCGCTCAACAAGGACTTGAAAGGATGTTGATTGTAAATGAGACGATTGGTTACAGAGAAAAAAGAGGATGGATTCATATTCATATACATGAGAATTATATAGAAACAATAACAATCTTGGATTACTTTTTAAAAAAACAGAAATAGAGTTCTTTGGAGTAATAAGACTGTTCGAATTAAAATACTCGTGGAGAAAGAACCGTAATAAATGTAAAGAAGAGGCATCCTTTACCCATTCGCGAAGGGTTTGAACCAAGATTTCGGGACAAATGGGGTAGGGTATTCGTACATCTAACACATAATTTAAATGGGACAATTTATCCTCGAAAAAAGGAAATATTGAATGAATTGATTGGAAATTAGGCGATTTTTCAATTTCTTTCCCTTCTAAAAAAGCCACCAACCGTAGGGAAAATGGAATTTCCACCACAGCAGCAAATACCTCTGATATAATTTGAGAATATAACTTATTGTTGTGCCCAAAAATCGGATTTTGATTCGAATCATTAGCAGCAATACTCAAATTAATCCGTTGATACATTCTAGTAATTAACCGTTTCACACTTAGTGAACTAGATTTATTGTCATAAAACCCACCTTCCAATGACATCATCGAGCTATTTAAACCATGATCATGAGCAAGTACATAAATATACTCCCGAAAAAGAAGTGGGTATAGGAAGTCGTGTTGTTGAGATCTATCTAGTTCTAAATATACTTGAAATTCCTCCATTTGAAATTCGATTAAAAACAAAGGTACGGGATTTAGTGAGCGATCAAACGATACATAGTGCGATACGGTGAAAACAAAGTATTGTAGTAAAAAAGTGGATACCTTGAAAATGGGTAGACTCATCACCGGATTCTCTATCCTCTCATTTTGAGTTAATTTAATTGGTTTATGTTTGTTATAGTTATAGTATAACTAAGTGGTTAGAAACCCTTTATTTTTTCACTCCAATCGCTCTTTTGATTTTGGAAAAAAACAACTATATTTATCAATATACTGCTTCTTCTACACATTCAGTTACAACCCATAATAGGGACCCGCTAATACTTAGGACTCATTAAATAAATCGATAATCCCCTCATGGGAAAACCTTTCCCCGCGTTAGGAACTAATATCTTTTTAACGTTTAATTAGATCGGATAATCATTCAAATTAAGAACCGAAGCTCGTTACTTTTTGTTTCCCTATAATTGGAACCCTAGGGCTCTATCCATTTATTCACTCGACCCAACTCTTAATAATTATATAATTATATTTATTTTGTTCCGCGCCAAGAATTCAAACTTGGTTTTATAGCGATTGAACAAGAATAAAATATTCTCAAAATTATCCATTGATACGACATGCTGTTTTTTCCATTCATTCCTTTCAGGATCAGTCGCAGTCTTACAAACTCTCCCGAAGATTTGGACGAATTCTTTGCTTCATAGAAATGTGTAAAAGATGCTAGCCGTACTTAAAAGCCGAGTACTCTACCGTTGAGTTAGCAACCCAAATAATTCGAATGGGTAGATAGAATCGGAATAAAAATAAATAAAAAAAAAATTGAATTTCAAAACGGAATCAAAAAATGAAATTAGCAAGAACTCGAATCAAAAAAATTTCTAATCGATTTTGAACATAAAAAAAAGACAACCAAAACCTATGGAACGGAGATAAATGGGTCCATTTCTCCATGATCAAATTATATTTGTTCACTACAATATTGTCAATATGACATTGAATATTGAATAGCAAGATTGAGAAAATACTAAAAACATACAATAACAAAAACAAAAAGAGTTAATTGGTTATTTATTAAATTGAATTCAAATCCAAATAACAAATCAAATTATATATTAATAAATAGATATAATAAATATGGAAATTAATAAATAATATCTAAAGAATTAGATAAATAAAAAACTTTAAGAATACTTTTTTAGAGAAAGACTTCAAAAAAAAACCGAAAAGAAATAGGTCTGAATAGAACAAAAGGGGGGATAGTAAAGAAAAAATTATACAAAACTAGATAAAGCGCATCCACACCCTCTTTTTTGTTCTATTCCTTAATAGAATTTCGTTTGATTAAGACTAACTTCTGTAAAAACCCCCGCTTTCTGTGAAATATCATGAACGGTTCCTGTAGGTTGAGCGCCCTTGGCAAGGAAATATAGAATAGCAGGAACATTTAAATGGGTTTGATTATTTATCGGATCATAAAAACCCACTTTCCGAAGATCTCTTCCTTCTCTTCGGGATCGACCATCAATTGCAACGATTCGATAAACGGCTCATTGGGATAGATATAGATGAACAGTACCCCCCCTAGAAACGTATAAGAAGTTTTCTCCTCGTACGGCTCGAGAAAACAAAATGGTTCGAAGTGATAGTTATGTCTATGTATAGAATTAGAATGTCAAATAGATCTATAAAATAATCAAATCAATTAGAGATTTAAGTTATTCTTTTTTTGTTTCTTTGTCATTTTCAAAAGAAACAAAAAAAGAATTCGTACTCTCATAACTCAAGTTAGATAAGTTTCAACGCCCAGCCGAAAATCCTTAGGCATTTCCTTTTTTGAGCGGTCTCAAGCCCCTTTTTTGTTTGTCTCGTTTCGAATCGAATCTATTTTTTGATTGGATTGAATTGTTGAGACAATTGAAAAATGGTATTTCCTTGTTCCAGGATCCTTTATCTTTGCTTTGAATCATTAGGTTTAGACATTACTTCGGTGATCTTTAACGTTTTTTATTTTAAAAAATGGCAGCAACACACCCCCTTTTGATTTCTTTTTATCAAAGAATCATACGAACAATTGATTCCTACAGGATACACTTTTGGTAGAAAAAGTTTTCCCAATTCCAACAAATTTTCCCCTTGCTTTTGGATTTCAAAATTGCTCGAATCAGATCCTTTCGATTTCTATATCGAAAATTTACTTACGAAGTTTTTTCCAACTTATTGATTGGTATTAACCCTAGATCCTTGCCCCTGAGAAAGGAATAAATACTTTATACTCGAGCTCCATCCTGTACTAGTTCCATTACCCCCCCAAAAAAACTTGAGGATTCTAATAGAACAGAAGAAAAAATGTCGAGCCAAGAGCCCATTCATATAAAATCGAAAACGGTGGATGTAAAAAACAAATCCACAGCGGATCATGTCCTTCAAGTCGCACGTTGCTTTCTACCACATCGTTTCAAACGAAGTTTTACCATAACATTTCTCTAGTTTGGAACCGGTATGTAATTGATTCCAGTATGGAATCATGAATAGTCATTGCTTCGGTCGATACACAGACTTTTTTCCTTGTATATGAAGGGAATATTTAGGTTGTTAGTCGTTCATCCGGAATCCTGAAATGAAAGAGAAAATCAGAATTACAAAAATGGGCGATTTCCGTATCTATCAGATTAGACTGAACTATTTTCGTTGGAAGTAATTATGTATATTGTATGTTAAATATTTAATTTAACAGGAAGATAAGGGCTCACAAATCTTAAAAAGCAAAAGGACGTTATCTCTGAAATAGAAGGATAGCAATCCATGCATATAAGCCTTTCCTCAAATTATGTGTCGTTTCTTTGGCTTGGGCTTCAGATTCAATAATCTTTCCCCAAATTCAAAATAAAATAAATAAAATAGAAAATAAAGTAAATAGTATAAAATTCAAGTAAATAGACTATATGAATAACCCCCGTCTCAATTGTTATTCCAGAGATTTACAATTATTCATTAAAAAAGACCAAGACCGCAAAATTTGGGTTAGAATCAAAGAGCCTCCATTCCATATAGAGCGGGATTATTGGTTAATGAAATTTGGACCGACACCGATATTCAAATCGGTATCTTTCATTGCTCACTAACTCTTACCTACTCCCACCCCGAATTCTTTCTGTGGGAATCCTAAATAAATAAAAAAAAAAAGACGTACACGTATATTTTATCAATATATACTTAAGAGGGTTGCTCAAACGGGAATTGAAAATTTTTATTCTGCCCGGTCTGGGACGGAAGGATTCGAACCTCCGAATACCGGGACCAAAACCCGTTGCCTTACCACTTGGCGACGCCCCATTTGAATTTCGATTTGGTACTAATAAAGAGTACCAGTGGTATTGGCTGTTCGTCAATTCCAGTCCAAAGCCCCAAAATTCGATTCTGATTTTAGTGTTAGGATTTTGACACATGTAGGTGTAAAATACAACTTAATTTATTGATCATTACATAGAATTCAATTAAGATATTGTATGAAAGTATGATTTCTTCAATTCTCACACGAGAATAGAAGGATTTTTGTTTTGATTGGGTCGGTTCCAAGAAGTTTTTTTTGTCTACCTTACTTTCTTTTCTTCATTTTTATCTTATATCAATAAGATATTAATAACTCAATCAAAATAAAATTATCTCCAAGAACAAAATGTTTGTTATGCTTAATATCTTTAGTTTAATGTATATCTGTCTTAATTCTGCCCTTTATTCGAGTAGTTTTTTATTCGCTAAATTACCCGAGGCCTACGCTTTTTTGAATCCAATTGTAGATGTTATGCCAGTAATACCTGTTCTATTTTTTCTCTTAGCCTTTGTTTGGCAAGCTGCTGTAAGTTTTCGATAAGATCTTTAATATTGTGCTAGAAAAATTCATGATTTATTCTAGTTCGAAAAAAAAAAAAAAAAAATTCTAACAATTAATAAATAAGAGCAGATGAGTCTTACAATATGAACGAACCCCCGCCTCAATTCAAACAATGAAATTCTTGGGGAACCGCGATCCATTTTGATCCCCCATTTGCTATTTGCAATTTGTTGATTATGACCCTTTTTCACTGAAACCATCTTATATTAGAGCCAACCAAAATGTAGAATTCTAATTGTGTGAATTTAATTTATGAAAACGATTTTCTATTTAGAGAATCAAATTCTAAAAAGAACTTCATTTCTTGATGTCAAAATTGGATATGTAGTATAAAAATAGAGAATCTATTCTCTTTTTCCTTTTCCCCAAAAACCTGATTTGGAGATTGTGTAATGCTTACTCTCAAACTCTTTGTTTACACCGTAGTGATATTCTTTGTTTCGCTCTTCATCTTCGGATTCCTGTCTAATGATCCAGGGCGTAATCCCGGACGCGAAGAATAAAAAAGGAAGGAGTTGCTTACTTTATTCGTATAAACGTTCTTAGGATTTTTTGATTCCCAGTTACAGTTACTATTAAAAATAAAGTAAAAGTGTTCGCTAAAGTTAAATTTGAAAAATACCAAGCCATCGCCCGAAACGGAAAGAGAGGGATTCGAACCCTCGGTACGAATAACTCGTACACCGGATTAGCAATCCGACGCTTTAATCCACTCAGCCATCTCTCCTAATTGAAAATAAAAAAAAAAATGACTATGTTACATTACACAAAAAATAATGCTTGAAAAAGCCCGTCTTTACTTGATTTTCTATCTTTACTTTCTATATTCTCTTCTAGAGAATATAGAAGAGAATATAGAAAGTAAATTGATTATATAGCTCATAGAAAATATAGCTTATAGAATTTCTTTTTTTTATTGTCTTTTGTATTCTATTATATAAATAGATATAACTTTTATCAGCAATTCCATTTCTATCATTTTTCGAAAATTAAAATAAAGAAAGTATTCGAAAGAGATAAAATAGAAAAAAAAAATAAAGAAAAGAATATCTCTTTAATTTCGTTCAACGGGGCCTTTTTTATTTCCACTTCCACGGCCTGGCCTGGTCAGTACCCAGCCGGGCCTTTTTTTGTTCTAATGACCCATACCGCTGAACCGTAGAAAGGGTGCGAACCATACCATAAAAAAATGATTTATTTGAATTTGATTTGAAAACCACAAAATGAAATCCTTGTTATTGTATTCAAAGGAACAATAAAAAGAAGGACTATTTCCATTCTTTTGATTGAATCAAGAATCAAAATTTGTATTTGGTGTGTGGATAAAAGTTATTTTGTCGAGCCATATCTGTCAAAATTCGTCCAACAAAAGAAATTGTTTTGAATTATTAAATTTAGTTATTTAAACGAAATAACTCCTCCTTTACGAGGACTCCTGACAAAGACGTCAACGTTCTAATTTCGAATTTTCATTTCATGATTATTTTAAATTTATGTCCTATCTTGATTACATCTGATTCTCTTGTTCGACAAAGGGCCCTTTTTATACAATAATCGCATTGTAGCGGGTATAGTTTAGTGGTAAAAGTGTGATTCGTTCAATTAATCCCCTTAATAGTTAAGGGGTCCTTCAGTTTAATTGATATTTCAATCAAAAACTTTATTTCTTAAAAGGATTAAATTTTAATCCTTTCACTCTCAAATTTAAATAAAAGATTCGGAGAAAAATATCCGTTCTCGTGATTTGTATCCAAGAGTCAATTCGAAATTGACAATTTGGATTATGAAATTGCGAAACATAATTTTGTTTTTTTTTTTTGAATTGGATCAATACTTCCAATTTTTTAAGTATAAGTAAAGGATCCATGGATAAAGATAGAAAAGTCTAGTTCGAATCGTAACTAAATCTTCAATTTTGGTTTTTTATAGGTTAGATTGAAGCAAAATAGCTATTAAATGATCACTCTAGTTTACTAGAGACATCAACGTATTCTATTTTTTTAGTTTAGCTCGGGGGAAACAAAAAACTTTTCCTAAGGATTCTTTCAAATAGAAATAGAGAACGAAGTAACTAGAAAGATTGGTATTGTTATAATCCCACTCTTCTAGAGGGATCATCTAGAAAGCGGATTGTTTTGAATTCATTCAGACAAAAAAAGCTGACATAGATGTTATGGGTCGACTTTTGTTATTTTGCTCCCGGCTTCTCTCTGGGAATATAGCAAACTTCCATAAAGGAGCCGAATGACCCCAAAGTTTCATGTTCGGTTTTGAATTAGCGGCGTTAAAAAAGTATGAATCGACGTCTACTATAACCCCTAGCCTTCCAAGCTAACGATGCGGGTTCGATTCCCGCTACCCGCTCCATATGATAATTATATCAGTTAGTATATCAACTCGGC